TATCTTTCTATGTATCATTAATATGCGCATAATCCCTCTACAACTTTTTATCGAATCAACAAAAAAAATTATTGATAATGATAAATACATTAACAATAATGAAACAAATCAAGAAAGGATTAATAAAACAAAACAAAATAAAATTGACTTTATTTTGTCTATGACTATAAAAAGGGCTTTTGATAATCTTAGAAATAGTAAGCGGAAGTCAGATATTTTTTTTGATTTATCTTACTTGTCACAAAAATATGTATTTTTCAAATTATCACAAACGCAGATTATTAATTTGAATAAGTTAAGATCTATTCTTCAATATAATGGACCGTCTTTTTTTCTTAAGACTGAAATAAAGGATTTTTTTGGAAGACAAGGAATATTTCATTCTGAATTAAGACATAATAAACTTCCAAATTATGGAATGAATCCATGGAAAAACTGGTTAAGAGGTCATTATCAATACGATTTATCTCAGATTACGTCGTCTAGATTAATCCCCAAAAAATGGCGAAATAGAATCAACCAATGCCAGACGTCTCAAAATAAAGATTTAAACAAATGGTATTCCTCTGAAAAAGACCAATTACTTGATTCAAAAAAAAAACAAAATTCGAAAGTCTATTTATTACCAAATAAAGAGGATAATTTAAAAAAAAACTATAGATATGATCTTTTATCATATAAATATATTCATTCTGAAACTAAAAATAACTACTATATTTATAGATCATCATTAGAAACAAATAATAACCAAGAAAATTCCACCAGAAATAAAGAAAAATTTTTTAGCATACTCAAGAATATTCCTAGCAAGAATTATTTAGGAAAAAGCGATATTATATATATGGAAAAAAATAAAGATAGAAAATTTTTGTATAAAATTAATAAAAATATTAAGGTTGAACCTAATAAGGACCAAATAAAGGATAAAATTCATAATAATGGTCTTTTTTATCTTCCGATTGATTCAAATTCGGAAATAAATTACAAAAAGGTATTTTTTGATTGGATGGGAATGAATGAAAAAATCTTAATCTTAAATTGCCTCATATCGAATCCGAAAGTTTTTTTCTTTCCAAAGTTTGTGATACTTTATCATAAATATAAAGAGAAACCTTGGTTTATTCCAAGCAAATTACTTCTTTTTAATTTGAATATCAATCCCAATTTTAGTGAAAATCAAAATATCAACGGAAAGCAAGAAGAGGATTTTTTCAAATTTAGCCCATCAAATTCAAAACAATATTTTGAATTAAATAATCAAAACAATATTGAAGAATACTTTTTAGAATCCATCGAAAAACTAAAAATATTCCTTAAAGGAGATTTTCCTTTGCAATTAAGATGGGCTGGACGTTTCAATCAATTGAATCAAAAAATAATGAATAATATCCAGATATATGGTCTACTACTTAACCTGATAAATGTCAGAAAAATTACTATATCCTATATTCAAAGGAAAGAAATGGATCTGGATATAATGAGTAGGCATTTAAATCTTACACAATTAATGAAAACAGGAATATTAATTCTGGAACCTGCCCGCCTATCTCTAAAAAATGACGGACAGTTTTTTATGTATCAAATCATAGGTATTTCATTGGTTCATAAAAGTAAGCACCAAAGTAATCAAAGATACCAAAAACAAAAAAATGTTGCTAAAAATATAGACAAAAAGAATTCTGATTTGCTTGTTCCTGAAAAAATTTTATCGTCTAGACACCGTAGAGAATTAAGAATTCTCATTTCTTTCAATTTGAATTTAAAGAATAACACTGGTGTGGATAGAAACACATTAGTTTACAACGAGAACAAGATAAAAAAATGGAGTCAATTTTTGGATGAAAATCAAGATTTTGACATAAAAAAAAATGAATTAATTAAATTCAAGTTCTTTTTTTGGCCTAATTATCGATTAGAAGATTTAGCTTGTATGAATCGTTATTGGTTTGATACCAATAATGGGAGCCGCTTGAGTATGTTAAGGATATATATGTATCCATGATTAACAATTTTGAGTTTCCTAGATATTCTGTTGTTCTATCAATCAGTTCTGTCCGTGATCTAAATATATCCATGTTATATGCAAGCAACCAAATGAACATATGCACTGTCTTACATTCCAGTCTAGGATAGTGCAATAATAAGGAAATGACGTAGGAAAAATGTCGTATCAATTAAAGCTAGAAATTAATCAACAGAATCTTCGTACTAAACTATTTGGTATCGTCTTTTTACTATACAAATGAACTCCAAAATAGGATTTATTAATTGATAAAATAAGGAGTCTATAAAAAAATTCTGATTATTGTGTATACTACATTAAAATTTCTGACATTATTATTACTGCTTAATAAAATAAATATCTGTAAAAAGGGGAGTGTGAAATTATTTTATGGTAAAAAATTCATTTATTTCAATTATTTTTCAAGAACAAGAAGAAAACAAAGAAAACAGAGGATCTGTTGAATTTCAAGTAGTAAGTTTCACCAATAAGATACGT